GGTAATAGTTCCATTTATTAAGAATAAAAAACGTCCATTTTTTTGAAGCCAGAATAGATTTTCCTTGATACCTAACATAATGCAAAAAAATATCTTTGAACATACATGATATGGCTTGAAAATCCTTAGTAAAGACATTGACAAGATACTCTTTTTGTATTTTTCCATAGAAAATAGTTCGCTCAAAAAAGGTTCCAAAAAATGTTGATTGTAAATGATAGGATTGGTTACGTAAAAAAACAAAAATCGATTCGTATTCACAGACATGAGAATTATATAAGAATAAAAATAATCTCTGATTTCTTTTTGAAAGATTGGAAATATATTTATTTGGAAAAAAAAAAAGGTTCCAATTACGATTCTCGTGGAAAACGAATCGTAAAAAATGTAAAGAAGCAGCATCTTTCACCCAACAACGAAGAATTAAAACCAATATTTCAAGATGAACAGGATAAGGTATTAATATCTTTGACACATAATTTAAACGGGAGAATTGATCTTCTAAAAAGGGAAATATGGAATGAATTGATCGTAAATTTTTAGATTCGTTTATTTTATTATCTTCAAGAGAAGATACTACGCCTAGGAAAAGTTTAATTTCTACAAGAACTGCTAACTTACTCGATATGATTTGAAAACAAAAAAGCTTGTTGTGCCCCAAAAAATCATTTTGGTTATAATCATAAGTCGAAATAAGAAAAGAATTCTGGTGATACATTCGAGTAATTAAGCGTTTCACAATTAGTAACCTAACCTTTTTGTCATAACCACTTTCGAACAAACTTGATCGATTGAAACTACGATTATGAGTAAGTGCATAAATATACTCCTGGAAAAAAAGTGGATATAAAAAATAAAAATCCTGTTTCCGAGTTCGCTCTCGGTCTAATTTTTTTTGTAATTCTTCCATTTTTATTTGTTTGAAAGTTTATTTGAACCAAAGTCAAATTTGGGTTATCAAATAATACTAAATAATACTATAGATAGTGCGATACAGTGAAAACAAAGTGTTTGTGTTTTCTTATTATTCATAATCAGATTCGTATTTTATATTATAATTATACTCAACAAATAGATAGTAATAAAAAGATAGATACCTCGTGATAAACGGACTCGATCCTCTTTTTTTTCCAACCAATCGGTTTATATTCATTACATTCTATGATAACAAGATGATTCTAAATCTTTTCTTTTTTAAACGCATTTGATTTTGTAAAAAAAAAAGAAGGGGGGGTTTATCAATATGCTCTTTTACACATACACACGTATATATACATTATATTATGTATGGATATGGAATAGAAAATAATTAGTATTCGTTCAAAAAAACGTTTATTCTGATAAAACAGGTATGTTCTTCTGGGACGGAAGGACTCGAACCTCCGAATAGCGGGACCAAAACCCGTTGCCTTACCACTTGACTACGCCCCAATTCGATTTCTATTCAACACTAATAAAACTAATATTGGTATTGATTACTTATCTGGTCACAATTTTTTAAATATAAATTGATAAAAGTGTTGCTAGGATTTGAACATGTCTAAATATCGAATAAAACCCAATTCATTGATCATTACATAGAATTGAATTAAAATATTATGTGAAAGTATAATTTCTTCTATTCTCTTATCCTTTGAGAATAGAAGTGTTTTTGATTTGATTGGGTAAATAAAAAATCTTTTTTTTTTAGATTAAAAACTCAATAAAAATGCAATTCTCTTCATGAAAAAATGGTTGTTACATTTAATATCTTTAGTTTGATCTGTCTTAATTTTACTCTTTATTCGAGTATTTTTTTCTTTTCAAAATTGCCCGAGGCCTACGCTTTTTTAAATCCAATCGTAGATGTTATGCCAGTCATACCTGTATTCTTTTTTCTCTTAGCATTTGTTTGGCAAGCCGCTCTAAGTTTTCGATGAGGTCTTTAATTGAATAATGTACTACAAAAAATGATAACAATTGATAAGATCAGATAAGTCTAAATCCTAGATTCAAACATTGAAATTCGTGGATAGACACGATAACTCCGTTCCGGGGACCTTTTTCCAATAACAGACCCTTTGTTATGTATATTATATGTATATTAATTCTTTCTATTAATTAATTATATATAGAATATAGTTAAGGATATAAGGTTAGAATCAACTAATTAATATTAATTATTAATAGATTCTTATTTTTTATTTATTACAAGTTAATTTCAGATCATTTTATTTTTTAGAAACATCGCTTTATTTCATAGTATCAAACAAATATAGGATATGTGATATAAAAACGGAGAATATATTCCCCCCCCTTCTTTTTTTTTTACAAAAAAACAATCATGGAGATTGGGTAATGCTTACTCTTAAACTGTTTGTTTACACAGTAGTGATATTCTTTGTTTCTCTCTTCATCTTCGGATTTTTGTCTAATGATCCAGTACGTAATCCTGGCCGTGAAGAATAAGAATAAAAAATCCCTTATTTTTTACACGTTTCATATTAATAATTATTTTCGA